CTTGTCAATATATAACTATGCGCCATTTAATAGAAAAATCCACCAACCGCCAACTAAGAAAAATAGATATTCTCATCATTATTATATTGGCTTCGGACTAGAAATGGAAATTGGGGAAGGGATCAATCCGATAAGGTAGTTTCTAATTCTGATAATTCATCAAGGAGAATATTCTATTTCCGCAATTCAATTAGACGCAAAATCGAGAATTCTCTTTTTAGTGTTTTGTTTATAGAAAGAAATTCTAGTTTGGTATTTTTTCTTTTTTTCGCTCACAAAAAAATGTAAACTTAGGTAAGTGCTTTCAAGATATAATGTATAAAAAAACATATTTGATTTAGCTCCTTTATGCCTACTCTAACTAGTTATTTCGGTTTTCTACTAGCAGCTTTAACTATAACCTCAGCTCTATTTATTGGTCTGAGCAAGATACGACTTATTTGAAATAAATTGACTCAACAATTCACAATCATAAAAAGAAATCTTTCCGTAGGATTTCATGTATTTTAAAAGTTCTTTTTATAGCTCTTTATCGTGACAACTTTCCATTTTCGGTTATTGAGATTCGTGAACAATTAGGCTAATAGTTAGGGATAGATATTACCCCCCCCCCTTTTTTTCCTTTCAAACAAATTGAAATGATTGAAGTACTTCTATTTGGAATCGTCTTAGGTTTGATTCCTATTACTTTGGCTGGATTATTCGTAACTGCATATTTACAATACAGACGTGGTGATCAGTTGGACCTTTGATTAGTTAACAAATCTTTTTTTATTGACCTCCTTTATTTAAGGCACAGGAGGTCAATTTAAGATTCTTCTTCAAAGTAGTGAAATTTTTTAAGTCTAATTAGAACTAACAAGACTGGAATCACGCTCTGTAGGATTTGAACCTACGACATCGGGTTTTGGAGACCCGCGTTCTACCGAACTGAACTAAGAGCGCTTTCTTATAACAAAAGAAAAAACGGATTCCCTTTGTAACCCAATATTACATCCCGCATGCGTATCACATATAGCTAGAATTGTATATGTGTTATATGTCCATAATATAGTATAGTATTATATAGAATAGAAAATAGAATAGTATTCTTAATACTATTCTCAAAACGAGCGATCTCACGTAATTCCTCTTTACTTCTCAGAGGAAAAGTAATAGGTAGGGATGACAGGATTTGAACCTGTGACATTTTGTACCCAAAACAAACGCGCTACCAAGCTGCGCTACATCCCTTTTAATAACAGTGTTATTGTAAATAATCCTTTTCTTTTTTTCCACATCATTATTTCTCATATTTCGAGACAGAGATACAGAATTATTTTGATTTCATATATGATATAAATCATTTAATATAAAAGTCTTTGGATACATATACGCTGTAAAGTTACAAAGGGTTTTAGGGAATGCTCCGTAGGGAATAGGAAAGATGCATCTTTTTACTTTTTTTAACTTAAAAGGTAGAAAATCTTATCTACCGGATTCTTGTACATTTTTATTTGCCTTAGGAATTTCATGTACAAAGACAAGTGGTTTTTCTTTTTCAATTTGAAATAAATATGCATCTGCTCATCTATCATATATGTATTATTCTTATGGGTTACAAGATATAAATAAAGAAAAAAAACAAGGAGTATTTTCAATGCGAGATCTAAAAACATATCTCTCTGTGGCGCCGGTACTAAGTACTTTATGGTTCGGATCTTTAGCGGGTCTATTGATAGAAATCAACCGTTTTTTCCCGGATGCATTAACATTCCCTTTTTTTTCGTTCTAGTTATTGACATGGTAAGGGAGTAATGAAGATTAGAGAGAGAATCTACTATCTGTGACTAATCCCCCGCCCTTTCTCCCTTTTGAAATATAACAAAGGGAGAAAGGAAATTTGGATTCAACCTCAGCAAAGCTTGTACTCAAGCTCGTTTGCATTTTCAAATTTATATAGGGAGAACGGAAATTAAAATGTAGGTCTAGGGCAAAAGTCTCCTACACGGGACTTAAATGAAATACTGTACTGTGATTCAAAATAGAGTTTGCAATTGTTGGATTACGTATTCTTTATTCTACAATAACGGAAATTGAATTCTATTTCCTATTAATATTTCATTATCATTGTATATATATTTCCTATTTCTTTATTTACTGCAACGAAATCTTTTGAAGTGTATTGCGAGTTAGCAATTTCTATTTTTTTCTTTCTCTCCGCTTCGCGTCGAAAAGAAAAGAGTTGCTTGAATAAAAAAGAAAAAAAAAGGGGGGGGTTCATGGCCAAGGGTAAAGATGTCCGAGTAAGCATTATTTTGGAATGTACTAGTTGTGTCCGAAAGAATGTTAATAAAGAATCAAGGGGCATTTCCCGATATATTACTCAAAAGAATCGACACAACACACCGAGTCGATTGGAATTGCGAAAATTCTGTCCCTATTGTTACAAGCATACAATTCATGGAGAGATCAAAAAATAGATCGAACCGAGCGTCTGTCTATCACCTTTTGAAGGTTGAAGGAAGAGTTCAAAAGGACATATATTATCCATATATTTAATTATATGCATAAAAAATGTAATAAACATATATATTATTCTATATTCTATATATAGAATAATATATATTGTATATTATTAGAATAATATTCTAATAATTAATTTAATATTTAATATATTAAGTAATAAATTAATAGAATACTATAGGATATAAGCATATATAATATAAATAAGGATAACATAGATAAAATAAACAAATTCAAATTAAAGAAAAAAACCAAATCCTATTTCGGTCGGATAAAAAAAATGAATTAGAAATAGGATTTTCGGTAGAATATTATTTATATTATTGTATTATAAGGAATAAATAAACTAACCATGGATAAATCCAAGCGATCCTTCCTTAAGTCTAAGCGGCCTTTTCATAGGCGCTTGCCCCCGCTACAACCAGGGGACCGAATTGATTATAGAAACATGAGTTTAATTAGTCGATTTATTAGTGAACAGGGAAAAATATTATCTAGGCGTGTGAATAGATTGACTCTAAAACAACAACGATTAATTACTATTGCTATAAAACAAGCTCGTATTCTCTCTTTGTTACCCTTTCTTAATAACGAGAAACAGTTTGAAAGAGCCAAGTCGACCGTTAGAACTGCGGGTTTTCGAGGGTTTCAAACAAAAAAACAGTAGGTTTACTCTTTCTGACAATCCGGATTATTCGTTGTCTCGGAAGAAATTTTTTTTTATTGAATGCCTTTGTTCATTTTGATTACTTTATAACTACTTTGTTGGGATGTTGGGATTGTCTTTTTTATTTTATCGGACGAATTTTTATTCTATCTTCCCTTCCCGGAGTTCCTTCTCCGGGGAACTTTGTTTAAATCATTTCGGTTGCTTGTTTGCAATCTTCTTTTTTTATGATTTCATTGGAAATACTATAAAGACAATTCCTATTTAATATAGCTATTTGCGCAAGTATTTTACGATTAAGAATCAACTGTCTCTTATACAGATCATTTATAAATTTACTATAACTATAGTATACTCCCCTTTCTGTTCCGCGAATTGCTGCGTTTATTCGAGTAACCCACAACCGACGAAAATCTCTCTTTTTCTTATCTCTGTCTCGATGAGCCGAAAACAAGGCTCTTATTTTCTGTTGAGCAATAATACGAATAGGTTTTGAATGGGCCCCTCGAAAGCTTGATACAAAGAAACGCATTTTTTTTCTTCGTCTCCGGGCTATATATCCTCGTCTAACTCTGGTCATTGAATAAATGAAACTTTGCTAAATAACTAAGCGATTTTCTTTCTCTTTGAGTTATTTCCTCTTTCCTCGCTGGTAATAACAAAACGGATTTTTCCAATGTATAAAAAGAATTCCAATGGCTTTTGCTACTATAACCTTCCCGACCACGATTTTTTCTTTTTTTCGAGACATTTCGCCTCGGTATCAAAAAGAAAAACGGAGTAAATCTAGATGAATAAAGAAATTGTGGGTTCCTTCGTTTTTATGGTTACTTCTTAAACGGTGAGGTCCTCTCTATACACCGGAGCCCTTTACTTCGTTTAGTCAACGTTATTGGTAACTTGTACAATTCAAAATCTTTGGCTCTACCCATGAATTATCCAGTAATAGGTCTTTCACAACGAGATCCGCTTATACAGTAACGGTATTTAATTTGGAAGGTTAGCTGGCTAGCTGACCCTGTTAGTCCGTTTTGTAAAAATGGGAGCCTAATCTTTTTTCTTTAAAAACAGTACTTTCCCGCTTAATGTCTAGCATTTGCTATCAATGGGAACTTGCTTCTCATCTTAAATCGACTTGATTTGGATTACACCAAGGGAAACCATAAATTTCATATACAGATACTGGAAAAGGATTTCTTTTGTTGGCCCAGCTCATAATCTGAACGAGTCGCACATACACCCTAGTACATGTTCCTCGGCGCTGAGGACATCCCCGAAGAGCGGGGGATTTCGTGACGTTTCTGATTGGCTGTCTTGTGTTTCTAATAAGCTGTTTAATAGTTGGCATGCTGAATCATTTACATAAGGGGCTGGTTTAGATCAATCCTAACCTGATGATTATGAATTATTTCTAGTTATTTAGAATATTACCTATTCGCCTCTTTCCATTGTTCCTTCTTTACTATTTCTACTCCTTCGTTCGCTATAAGATCAATAATTCCGTGAGCTTGGGCTTCTCTTGCTGACATAAAAACATCCCTTTCCAGGTCTTCGGTTAGAACCCAAAAAGGCTGGCCTGTTCGTTGTGCATAAACCTTTGTGAGGGTTTCTCGCAAAGTCAACAGTTCTTCCGCTTCCATCATACACTCTCCCGTGGATCCCTCATGAAAAGAACTAGCCGGTTGATGGATCATTACCCTGATGATCGAACAAAAAGGGGGTTCCCCTATCTCCTATGATTCGTCGAAGACAAAAGATAGAGGATAAAAATAAACTTGAACAACCGTACGTGCATCTTTTGCGCGTTGCATACGGCTCGACAATGAAATTTACTTTTTTCTTCCATCGAAGAAAAATAGAATCAATCGGATCCAGATCAGTAAATCATCCAATTACCACCCTTCTTTTGGTGAGTTCAAAATACTATGATGGCTCCGTTGCTTTATATATTAATTTTATTCATTTCGTCTGTAATTCAGCAATCCCAAAGTTTCTTTTTGATCCTAAATAAGATAAAGAATTTTTTTTTTTATTTTCGTACTCTTTCAAACATAAATATTGTTAGGTTAGGATTAAGAGTCTTTTGCTATAAAAAAAGTTTGTGACGCTGAAATGGACTCCGGATAAATAAAAAAAATCGGGAAGACCCTTTATCTCATACTTCTCTCTCGATACATAATTTAATGTTTTGAAAAAAAAAACTAACAAACTTTTGTATATCGAATTCAAAGTGCCATGCTATTTTTACTCATAATATATGTTGATATTTCTTATGGTGAAGGCATAGTCTTTTTTTCTCAAAAAAAACTCATTGGCGCCAAAGCCAAGCGTGAGGGAATGCAAAACGTTTGGTAATTTCTCCTCCGACCAGGATAAAAGATCCCATTGAAGCGGCTATTCCCATGCATATTGTATATACATCTGGTAGCACAAGTTGCATAGCATCAAAAATAGCTATTCCGGGTAATACCCATCCGCCAGGACAATTTATAAACAAATACAAATCCTGGGTCTGATCCTCTATACTGAGATATACGATAAGACCAACAAGGTAATTCGAGATCTCGGTCGTAATCTCTTGGGTTAAAAAAAGTAATCTTGCTCGATAAAGTCGGTTGATTAGGGTAAAATTTTATCCCTTAGGAACCGTACATGCACCTTTTGATGCATACGGTTCAAAAAAAATGTGAAAAAAAATCAATGTGTAGATTATTGGCTTCTTCTTTTTGGATATCAGTTTCTAATGAGGGGGTTTGTCTTCTATTTTGCAATAATTTGCAATAAAATAAATATGAGTTTTTCTTCCTCGTTTCCTTATTTCTACTATAACTATAAATTATATAAATATATAATATAGAAATAGATAAATATATAGAAATAGATAAATCAAAAAACAGATAATATCGAATCGAAATAGATAATAGAGAAGACTCCATATCTAGATAAAAAAGAGAACAAAAGAATCAGAAATAGAAAGAAAGTTTTTTGATTTAATATGCAATAATATTCAAATCAAAAAAAAGAGTTAAGTTATAGTATCGAACTAGCTGCTCATTGATTTATTGTTTCATCGAGATCGAATGTAAACCACGATGTTATTTTCTTGTTCTTGAGGGGGCCTCTTTAATTCTTTTAGGTTTATGCTCTACTCCGGGTAAAAATCTGCTCGATTTTTATTTGCACATTATAGGTCAAATGCTTCTAATACCGCTTCTTTTTTTTTTCAGGCAGTTCCATGCCCTTGCCAAAAATTGGATATTCGACATATTGAATTCATCTATTCTATTCGGGTTATAATTTTGAAATAGGAAGAATTTTGCATACAATACAAGTACTAATTATCGATATATTACCAATTGGGATTTGTTTAAACGGAGCCTGAATACTTCATGTCATTTTATTGGTTTAACCAAGCCAACCATAAATTATTCTAATTGATACTATTAAGTCTGAAATCCCCCTACAAACGGATCTAGTTGAACTTCACGCTCCAAATTTTTGATGATTAAATCAATCTTTCTTGGTCGAAGGGAAGGATATCTTGATCGGGGAAGAAAACGGGGAAAGCCCATATGACCCACTCTATCTGACAAGTCGCACTATACATCAACCCAAGTTGCATCTTCGTCTCCCGGGATTCGAAAGGGTACTTTTGGAACACCAATAGGCATTAACTGAAAAAAAAAGAATTAAGTACTATATTTCACTTTGATATGGAAACGTAATAATCGGGCTATTCTCTTCATAATATTCAACATATATGATAAAGGTTGATCTTCTTTATCATATTAGAATACATCAAAAAGGTAATAAAAGGCGATAGAATGACTAAAGTAATAAAAATTCTTACGACTAGAGCCTTCCAATGATGAACAAATATGGGGGCATTTGCTCATAGAAAAGGGTATCAGCCCCCATTGCGTATTGGTACTTATCGGGTATAGAATAGATCTGCTTCTCTTTGTTCCTACAAACACAATAGTTCCTTTATTACCAATAGAATAGAACAAATATTACCGCTTGTTCCGATATAATCCACTGAACAGAACAGGGGTCCGTTGATAGTCATAATCTTTTCCAACGCAATAAAGTTACATAGTGTCTATTTTTATTTGCTAAAGGGGTATTTTCATGGGTTTGCCTTGGTATCGTGTTCATACCGTTGTATTGAATGATCCTGGTCGGTTGATTTCTGTCCATATAATGCATACGGCTCTGGTTGCTGGTTGGGCCGGTTCGATGGCTCTATATGAATTAGCAGTTTTTGATCCCTCTGATCCCGTTCTTGATCCAATGTGGAGACAGGGTATGTTCGTTATACCCTTCATGACTCGTTTAGGAATAACAAATTCCTGGGGCGGTTGGAGTATTACAGGGGGGGCGGTAACGGATCCCGGTATTTGGAGTTATGAAGGTGTGGCCGGGGCACATATTGTGTTTTCTGGCTTGTGCTTTTTGGCAGCTATTTGGCATTGGGTGTATTGGGATCTAGAAATTTTTTCTGATGAACGTACAGGAAAACCTTCATTAGATTTGCCTAAGATTTTTGGAATTCATTTATTTCTTTCCGGGGTGGCTTGTTTTGGTTTTGGCGCATTTCATGTAACAGGCTTGTACGGTCCTGGAATATGGGTGTCTGATCCTTATGGACTAACTGGAAAAGTCCAGTCAGTAAATCCCGCGTGGGGCGTAGAAGGTTTTGATCCTTTTGTTCCAGGGGGAATAGCCTCTCATCATATTGCCGCAGGGACATTGGGCATATTAGCGGGTTTATTCCATCTTAGTGTCCGCCCGCCGCAACGTCTATACAAAGGATTACGTATGGGTAATATTGAAACCGTACTTTCCAGCAGTATCGCTGCTGTCTTTTTTGCAGCTTTTGTAGTTGCCGGAACTATGTGGTATGGTTCAGCAACTACTCCGATCGAATTATTTGGCCCCACTCGTTATCAATGGGATCAGGGATACTTTCAACAAGAAATATATCGAAGAGTTAGTGCCGGGCTCGTCGAAAATAAAAGTTTAGCAGAAGCTTGGTCGAAAATTCCCGAGAAATTAGCCTTTTATGATTACATTGGCAATAATCCGGCAAAGGGGGGATTATTCAGGGCAGGCTCAATGGACAATGGGGATGGAATAGCTGTTGGGTGGTTAGGACACCCCATATTTCGAGATAAAGAAGGGCGTGAGCTTTTTGTACGTCGTATGCCTACTTTTTTTGAAACCTTTCCAGTTGTTTTGATAGACGGAGATGGCATTGTTAGAGCCGATGTTCCTTTTAGACGAGCAGAATCGAAATATAGCGTCGAACAAGTAGGTGTAACTGTTGAGTTCTATGGTGGCGAACTCAACGGAGTCAGTTATAGTGATCCTGCTACTGTGAAAAAATATGCTCGACGTGCTCAATTAGGTGAAATTTTTGAATTAGATCGTGCTACTTTGAAATCGGATGGTGTTTTTCGTAGTAGTCCAAGGGGTTGGTTTACTTTTGGACATGCTTCCTTTGCCTTGCTTTTCTTCTTCGGACATATTTGGCATGGGGCTAGAACCTTGTTCAGAGATGTTTTTGCTGGTATTGATCCAGATTTAGATACTCAAGTAGAATTTGGAGCATTCCAAAAACTAGGAGATCCAACTACAAGAAGACAAGCAGCCTGATACAAATACAAAATTTCTTTCCTAGTTTTCGTCTCTCTTTTTGTAATTTGATTTTACATTGGGGATCAGAGACATCTTGATTTAATCATTACCCTCTCGTTGACTCTTTCTTTATCGGGGAAATAATCCCAAATAAACAGGTATGGAAGCTATAATTGTAAACCACAATCGAATCTATGGAAGCATTGGTTTATACATTTCTATTAGTCTCGACTCTAGGGATAATTTTTTTCGCTATCTTTTTTCGAGAACCACCTAAAGTTCCGACTAAGAAATGATTTTTCATTATCTCAGTTGAAGTAATGAGCCTCCCAATATTGAATGCTGGGAGGCTCATTACTTCAACTAGTCCCCGTGTTCCTCGAACGGATCTCTTAGTTGTTGAGAGGGTTGCCCAAAAGCGGTATATAAGGCGTACCCGGTAAAACTTACAAGTAAACCAGATATAAAGATGGCGACTAGGGTTGCTGTTTCCATTATTATATATATAGATAGGAATTCAAGACCGCAACGGATCTCTGATAAGATCCTTTATTTACAGGGGAATGGTATACAAAGTCAACAAATCTCAATAAATACACTCGGATTTATGGCTACACAAACCGTTGAGAGTAGTTCTAGATCTCGTCCAAAACCAACTACGGCAGGGGCTTTATTGAAACCATTGAATTCGGAATATGGTAAAGTAGCTCCTGGATGGGGAACTACTCCTTTGATGGGTGTCGCAATGGCTTTATTTGCAGTATTCCTATCCATTATTTTGGAGATTTATAATTCTTCCGTTTTACTGGATGGAATTTCCATGAATTAAATCCACTTTTCAATACAAAGTGAAATTTCAGGTTTCTCCCGTTGGTAGTTCGGTCGTGGACTTTCTTTCTGTATTTCTGGAATATGAGTGTGTGACTTGTTCTAATTGATCCTATTTATAATATAGAGAATGAGTCTGTCATCTTATCTTGATAGAGATGGTTCTACCTCGTCGGATACTCATCCTAGTATCTGGAGCACGGAATATTCTGAACTAGATCCAGAATTTAACTATGATTCATACTTAAGATTCAGACCTTGTAACTGGATTCTAACTCAAAATTTTTCGACGAATTAGAAATATTTATAAATTGAAATATTTTTCTTTCTGTTTATGCTTATTTTGACTAAAAAGTAAAT